AGATTGTGGTGATTTAATTGGCAGATTAGTCACACATATATAAAAATTTTCGATACTGCACTTGGTGTTTAATTTTAATGTAATTATGGCCCATTATTTAGTGCTCGTAAAAGAATTATTTTACTCGACACTGCACTTGGTGCTTAATTTTAACATAATTAAGGCCTAGTATTTGGTGCTTGTAAAAGAATTATTTTTCGACACTGCACTTGGTGTTTAATTTTAACGTAATTATGGCCCATTATTTAGTGCTCGTAAAAGAATTCTTTTCGGCACTGAATTTGGTGCATAATTTTATATATTGCGTGTTTTTTTTATATATATAACAGAAAAAAATTTTTTTGTTTTGTTAAAATTTTTATTGAGATATATGTCTTACAAGCATTAACCTATAAGCACCATGATATATAGAACATGCTAGATAAGAATACCCTGAACGTAGGTCCAGTCTAATAGGATTTGGCAGGCTATCAGGTATGTGGGTCTGAGATTACAAGAGAAAATAAAAATACTATATGCCTATAAAACCAACTGATGTCTAGTTACTAACTTAATGTATAGAACACATTAACCAGAGGCCTCTTAAAAAGAGACGTATGGCCAGTTAGATAAGTATGCCCTTGAAAAAACAACCAGAGGCCTCTTAAAAAGAGACGTATGACCGACTTATTAGTATGGACGTGAAAATATGCATTAGGTATACCACCTACAAGGATTGATGATTTCTCGAAGATAGCTAGATAGATAAATAAACAGTATATTGGTCAAATCCATGTTGTAAATAATGACGTAACCTTATGTCCTGGACCATTAATATATATGTACCGTTACCATACCCATGTCTAATTATACATATAAAGTATATAGGTGATATGCTAGGGGCAAATAATTTTATGCACGATTATACATAGCAAGTACTAATTAATGATGTAGTATATTATGAGGCTATGGGGGGGAGGGGGGGGTACCGAAATTTTTATAGGTCGAGCTGTTGGTGTATTATTCAATTGTTGTGGTCAATAGGTAGTTTAATTTAAGAATTCCGGTTTTGGGGACCGGGGGTGGGGGTTTGAGTCTCTCCCTTTTGAATATTCGAGGAAGGTTTGATGCTTCATTTTTGGTTTACAAGACCAAAGTTTTAAGTTAAACTACTTGAATTATTGGTTTAATATCTTGTTTTCGGCTAGACTCACCATTGGTAGGATGATTAGGATGAGGGTGAAGTATAGTGAAGAGGCGATTTGTCCGATTGTGATGAACGGGTCTTCTACTGGTTGGCTACCGATTCAAGTTAGGATTAGTAGGTCGGTGGCTAATAGTCATAGTATTGTTTGGGTTATGGGTCGGAATGTAGCTGTTCGTTGTTTTGATAAGTGTAGGATGGGTATTAGGAGTAGGATTAAAATTGATGATAGAAGTGCCAGAACTCCACCTAGTTTATTAGGGATTGATCGTAGGATAGCATAGGCGAATAGAAAATATCACTCTGGTTTAATATGGGGTGGGGTTACTAGTGGGTTGGCAGGCGTAAAGTTGTCTGGGTCTCCTAGGAGGTATGGGTGAAATAAGGCTAGGGTTAGTAAGAGTAGTGCCGTTACGGTAAATCCTAGGAGGTCTTTGTAGGAGAAGTATGGGTGGAATGGGATTTTATCGCAGTTGGAGTTTATGCCTGTTGGGTTGTTTGATCCTGTTTCATGAAGGAACAGTAGGTGCACTATTGTTATACCTATGATTATGAATGGGATTAGGAAGTGAAATGTGAAAAATCGGGTAAGAGTAGCGTTGTCTACTGAAAATCCACCTCAGATTCATTGTACAAGTGTTGGCCCGATATAGGGGATGGCTGAGAGAAGGTTAGTAATTACTGTGGCTCCTCAGAATGATATTTGGCCTCATGGTAGTACGTATCCTACGAATGCAGTGGCTATAACTAGTAGGAGGAGTACTACTCCTGTGTTCCAAGTTTTTTTGTAAATGTAGGACCCATAGTAAATTCCTCGTCCAATGTGTAGGTAGATGCATATGAAGAATAGTGAAGCTCCGTTGGCGTGTGCGTTTCGGATTAATCACCCATATTGAACGTCTCGGTGAATATAGGAGATTGATGAGAATGCTAGGGTGATGTCGGGTGAGTAATGTATGGATAAAAATAGGCCTGTGGTTAGTTGGATAATTAGGCACATTCCTAGCAATGATCCAAAATTTCAGAGGTATGAAATGTTGGATGGGGTTGGCAGGTCGATTAATGTGTTGTTAATAATTTTTAATAATGGGTTTGTATTTTTTATGGTTTATGGTAGATAGTTCCTGTGATTTGTATGTGTCGTGGTTATTTGGTTGGTTTGGTGTAGTGTGGTGTAATGTAGGGTTGAGTTCTTGTAGTTGAACTACAACGATGGCTTTTCAGGCTGTTGGTTTCGGTGTGAGTCCGAATTGGAATATATGATTTATTTTTCATTTTTATTGGGGTTTGGTTTAGTATTTTGAATAGTTGGTGTGGCTTCTAATATTTCTCCTTATTACGGTATTTTAAGTTTGTTAATTGGGGCGGTGTTTGGGTGTGGTGTGTTGGTATGGAAGGGTGGGTCTTTTATTTCCTTAGTGTTATTTTTGATTTATTTGGGTGGTATGTTGGTTATTTTTGCCTATTCAGCAACGTTAGTATTGGAACCTTTTCCTGCTGCCCTGTCTAATTGAGAGGGGGTTATTAATGTGTTTAATTATATTCTTCTTGTTGTGATTCTTATGTTTATTGGGTCTGATTTGTGGTGGGGTATAGTTGAAATTGGTGATAAGACAGCTGATTTTGATGGGTTTTCTGTTGTTCGTGTTGATTTTGGTGGGTTGTCTTTGTTTTATTATTTTGGATGTGTTATGTTTTTAATTGCTGGGGTTGGACTGTTGCTTACTTTGTTTGTGGTATTAGTTTTAATTCGTGGTTTAAGTCGTGGTACTGTTCGTGTTATTAGGTTATTATTGTAGTTTATTTGCCATTACAAATTAGTTAAAATAGTAGTGGTGTTAATATAAGTAGGTAAATGAATGAGAATAGATATGATTTAATTAGACCTTTTTGTGAGGTTGTGATTATGATTGGTGGTTTTTGGTGTTTTGTTAGTAGGTCTGGGCCTAAATTTGTGTACCACATTTGGTCTATTAGTCGTGTTGATTCTTTTTCTGCTTTTAGTAGTATTATATTTGCTGTGATTCGGTGTGTTATTGTTGTTGTATTAGCTCGTGATGGTTTTTGTTGTGTTATGTGCATTAAGTTTGTGGCAAATAGGAAACTGGTAATTATAATGATAAGTGTTGTTAGTTTGTAGGTTATTGGTATGGTTATTGGCTGAGTTTGTAGTGGGTTTAATATGAGCGCTATAAGTAGGCCTGCTATGACGCTTCCTTTTGCTAATTGGGTGATTGGTTTAGTGCATTTTTGGTCTTCTTCGTAATGTGGTTTTGGGTTGTGTAATGGCTGTCCGGCCCATACGATTGTTAGTATACGTATACTATATACTGTGGTAAATGATGTGGCTACTAGTACTATAATCATAGATAGAGTATTAGTGTAAGATGTGATAGTGTATTCGATAATGATGTCCTTGGAGTAGAATGCAGATAGGAATGGTATTCCTGCTAGGGCGAGTGTTCCGATAGTAAAGCATGATGATGTAGTTGGGAGGGTGTTGTGTAATGCTCCTATTTTGCGGATGTCTTGTTCGCCATGTAGGGTGTGGATAATATTACCCGCGCATAAGAATAATATGGATTTAAAGAATGCGTGTAGGCATAAGTGTAGAAAGGCCAATTCAGGGAGGCATATACCTACGGTTATTATTATTAGACCTAGTTGGCTTAGTGTTGAGTAAGCAATAATTTCCTTGATATCATTTTTTGAAATTGCATGGGTGGCTGCATATAGTGTGGTGATGGCTCCTAAAAATAGGCAGATAGATAGGGCTGTTTGGTTATTTATTAATAGGGGTTGTATTCGGATTAGTAGGTACACCCCTGCAACAACTATTGTGCTGGAGTGTAGTAATGCTGATACTGGGGTTGGTCCCTCTATAGCTGCTAGTAATCATGGGTGTATTCCAAATTGGGCTGATTTTGCTATTGCTGCTATAATAAACCCTAGTAGTGGTAGTATTGGGGTGATGTGCGATGTTGAGTAAATTATTGGTATATCTAGTGTATCTAGAAGTAATATAAATCAGCAGATGTTTATAATTAGACCTACATCACCAATACGATTATAAATGATAGCTTGTAGTGAGGATTCGTTGGCTTTTATTCGTGCCCGTCATCATGTGATTAGTAAGAAGGATATTAGTCCCACCCCCTCCCATCCAATAAATAGGAGAAATAGATTATTGGCTGTGGTAATGGTGAGTATTGCTATAAGGAAAATTAGGAGATATTGTATGAATTTGGTTCGTTGTTTGTCTGAGGCTATGTATCACTCTGAATATGCTGCGATGGTTCGTGTAATGAATAGAGCGATGGGCATGAATGTAGTGGAGTACATGTCAAAATTTACATTGAGTGCAATGTTTATCGTATCTGATTTAAATAGGGTGGACATGGTAAAGTCATTTGTGTATCATATTTTTATGATTAGTAGTAGAATTGACAGATACAATGATATTGTAATAGCTTTTTTTGGGGTTCAGACTCATTTTGTAAGTGTTGGTGATAACGATAGGGCTAATGGTAGAGCAAGAATAAATAGTTGTAATAAATATAGTGTTTTTGGGTTAATTAGTTGTGGGATATACATGACTTCTACTTGGAGTTGCACCAAGGGTTATGGTGCCTAAAACCATTGGATTCCTTCTATCCTTTAAAAGTGAGAGAGCTGAGGCTTTAGTCTCAGTTGTAAGAGTTAGCAGTTCTTATATTTGTCTTTCTCGGTTTATAAGGAGGCTTTAACTTCTATTTTTAGATCCACAATCTAATGTTTTATTTGAAACTATATTAACATAGGATACCTGAAATTAGTTGTGGTTTTAGCATTAGAAGTATTATAGGTAAGGTGTGGAGTATTATGATTAGGTGTTCTCGTGTCTGGCTTGGTGGGATGGTTAGTATGTTTGGTGGTAATCCTCCTCCTAGTTGTGTAGTTGAGAACATGTGTAGTGTATATGTTGCTGAAATAATAATACCTAAGCCTGTAATCGTAATGGTGATGTTTGATCAGTTAAATATTGAGGTAATAATTGATAATTCTCCTATTAGGTTGATGGTTGGTGGTAGGGCTATGTTGGTTAAGCTGGCAGTAAGTCATCATAGGGTTATGAGTGGAAGTATAAGTTGTATATTACGAGTAATGATTATGGTTCGACTGTTAGTTCGTTCATAATTTGTGTTTGCTAGGCAAAACAGTATAGATGATGATAGGCCGTGAGCAATTATAAGGATTGTAGCTCCAGTGATAGCTCATGGGGTTTGAATAAGTGTTGCAGCGATAACGAGTCCTATATGGCTTACTGATGAATATGCGATTAATGACTTTAGGTCAGTTTGTCGTAAGCAGATTAGGCTGGTCATAATAATTCCCCATAGGGCTAATATTATGAAGGGATAATGTAGGTTTTTTATTGGTGGGTTTATGGTTAATGATACTCGAATAATGCCATAACCGCCCAGTTTTAGTAGAATTCCAGCTAGGATTATTGATCCTGCAATTGGAGCTTCTACGTGTGCTTTTGGTAGTCATAGGTGTAAGCCATATAGTGGTATTTTAATTATAAAGGCGGTTAATATAGCAAATCATCATAATATATAACCTCATGAATTTTGTATATTTGGTATGTTTAGTTGTAGTAGCGGTAATGATAATGTTCCTATGTAGGACTGGAGAAATAATAGGGCGACTAGGAGGGGTATTGACCCGACAAGGGTATAGAATAAGAAGTAAATCCCAGCATTTAGTCGTTGTACTTGATTTCCTCATCGTGTAATAATAATTAATGTGGGGATCAGGGTAGTTTCGAATGTGATGTAAAATGTGATTAATTCTGTGGAAGAAAAGGCGATTATTAGTGATGTTTGTAAAAAAATAATTGTGGTGATAAATGTTCGTTTTCGTATGGTTGGTTCGGTTGATAGGTGATTTTGACTGGCTAAAATTATTAGTGGGGTGAGTCAACATGATAAAATAATAAGTGGGGAGGAGATGTGATCAGTTCCTAGGTAGGAATTAGACAGTATTAGGGTTGCTGTTGATAGGGGTTTTACTAATTGTAGGCTTAATAGGGCGATTATGAAACTGATAGTGGTTGTTATAGAATATAGGTGTTTTTTATCACATATTATGGTTGTTGGGATCAATAGAATTGTTGGTAGTAGGATTTTTAGCATTGTAGTAGGTTTATATTTTTTAATAGGTCTGAGCCGTGGGTACGTGATGAGGTTACTAGTAAAGATAGGCCTGTGCCTGCTTCACAAGCTGAGAAGGTTAATATAAGCATGGGGGCTAGTGTTAGTGATGGTGTCTGTAATTGTAGTGGCCATATTGATAGTGCGATGTATATAGAAAGTATAATTCCTTCTAGGCATAGGAGGGTTGAGATTAGATGTGTTCGGTGTAGTGCAAATCCAGTTATACTGATGGTGAAGGCTATGATGTAACTAAAGTGTAGGGCAGTAATAGGGTGATCATGTTGGTAATCATGATTTACTAAGTCGAAATTAGTGGTCTTAGTTGGACTAATCACCCATTCTGCTCATTCTAGTCCTCCTTGTATTCACTCGTATGCTAGTCCAAGGGTTAGTAATGCTAAGATAATTAGGGTTCAAGTTATGGATAGGATTGGAGAAGAAAGTTGAGTAGCTCATGGGATTGGTAAAAGTAAAGCGATTTCTAAGTCGAAAAGGAGGAATAAAATTGCTACTAGGAAAAATCGGATAGAGAATGGTAGTCAAGCTGATTCTAGGGGGTCAAATCCACACTCGTATGGTGATAGTTTTTCACTATTTGGTTTTATAATCGCTAATCAGCTATTTAGCAGTATTAGGAGTACTGATACAGTTAGGGTTAATGTGATTATGACTGTTATGTTTATTATTCGTCTTTAGTTGATGTCTAAAACTTAGTGATTGGAAGTCACTTGTACTAATATACTAGGCGAATATGATCCTCATCAATAAATTGAGATGAAAAGGAATAGTCAGACTACATCTACGAAGTGTCAGTATCAGGCTGCGGCTTCAAATCCGAAGTGGTGGTTTGATGTGAAGTGGTATTTTATTTGTCGAAATAAGCAGACTATTAGGAAGGTTGATCCAATAATTACATGTAATCCGTGAAAGCCTGTGGCAACGAAGAATGTAGATCCATAGACGCTGTCAGCTATTGTAAATGTGGTTTCGAAGTATTCAGTTGCTTGTAGGGCGGTGAAGTAGATTCCCAGTAAAATTGTCATGGAGAGGGCTTGAATTGTTTGGTTTCGATTTGATTCTATTATACTATGGTGAGCTCAGGTAATTGTTACGCCAGATGCCAGAAGAACAGCTGTATTCAGTAGTGGGACTTCAAATGGGTTAAGTGGTGTAATTCCTGTTGGTGGTCAACATCCCCCTAGTTCTGGGGTGGGGGCTAAGCTTGAGTGGTAGAAGGCTCAGAAAAACCCAGCGAAGAAAAAAACTTCGGATGTGATGAATAAGATTATACCGTATCGTAGTCCTTTTTGTACTGGTTGGGTGTGGTGGCCCTGGAATGTACTCTCTCGTACTACGTCTCGTCATCATTGTAGAACAGTTATAATTATGTTTAATAGTCCAACTGTTAGTAGGATGTAGGAGTTGTAGTGGAATCATATGATCAACCCAGATGTTATGGCAAATGCGGCTATGCCTCCTGTCAGTGGTCATGGGCTTTGGTTAACTATGTGGTATGGATGTATTTGTTTGGTTATTTGATGTTTTCTTGTAGATATAGGCTAAGTAACAGTACGAATACGATTGCTTGAATAATAGCTACCGCTAGTTCTAATACTGTTAGTATAAATAGTACAATTATAATTGTTAGGGATAGGGAGGTAATGGTTGGTAATAGGGCTAATACAGCGGTTGAGGTTAATTGAATTAGTAAATGTCCTGCTGTTAGATTTGCTGTAATACGAACCCCTAGGGCGATTGGACGAATAAATAGGCTGATAGTTTCGATTATAATTAGGGGTGGAATTAGTGGTAGGGGTGTTCCTTCTGGTAGCAGATGGGCTAGTGATATAGTTGGTTGGTTTCGTATACCAATGAGTAAAGTAGCTAATCATATTGGAATAGCTAGGCCTAGGTTTATAGATAGTTGGGTGGTTGGGGTGAATGTATATGGTAACAGTCCTAGTAAGTTAGATATGACTAGTAAGATTATTAGGGGTGTTAATATTATTGATCAGTTGTGGCCGGATTGGTTAATTGGTAGTATTAATTGTTTTGTGAATATATTAATAATTCATGATTGCATTGTTATTAGACGACTGGTGAGTCATCGGTTGTTTTTAGTTGGAAATGTTATTGCTGGTATTAATAAGCTGAGCATAATTAATGGGATACCTATGAGTACTGGGGATGAAAATTGGTCGAATAGGGTTAAGTTCATGGTCAGATTCAGGTTTGTTTTTTGGTTTTTTTTGGTTTGTTTGTGGTGTTGTTAGTTGTAAGATGCGATTTGATTTTAGGTTGTAGAATTATATAAACTAGTCAAGAGGCACACATAATTGATAATCATGGGTCTGGGTTTAGTTGTGGCATGTCACTAAGGAGGTTGGTAGGTCTCTTTCTCTAGCTTAAAAGGCTAGTGCTATCCTCTATTAGCTTCTGTAGTGATTGAAGGGATGATCAATTTTCAAATTGTGATAGTGGTGTTGATTCAATGACGATAGGTATAAAACTGTGGTTTGCGCCACAGATTTCGGAGCATTGTCCATAAAATAGACCTGGTTGTATTATGATGAAGCTGGTTTGGTTCAGTCGTCCTGGTACTGCATCTGTTTTTACTCCTAATGATGGTACTGCTCATGAGTGTAATACATCTTCGGCAGAAATTAGTATTCGAATTGGGGTTTCTATGGGGGCAATCATTCGATGATCAACTTCAAGAAGTCGTGAGTAGCCATTAGGGAGGTCTTGTGTAGGAATTATATATGAGTCGAATTCTAAGTTTTCGTAGTCTGTATATTCGTATGTTCAATATCATTGATGCCCTATGGTTTTAATTGTTAAATGGGGGTTATTAATTTCATCAGTTAGGTATAGTACTTGAAGTGATGGTAGGGCAATTGTGATGAGGACGATGGCTGGTAAGATTGTTCAGATTATTTCTACTTCTTGGGCATCTATTGTACTGGTATGGGTTAATTTTGTTATTATTATAGATGAGATAATGTATAGAACTAGCGTGCTAATAATGAATCCAATTATAAGGGTGTGGTCGTGAAAGTGTAGTAGTTCTTCTATGATGGGTGATATTGCATCTTGGAATTCGATTTGTAATGGGTGTGCCATTAAGTCGTAAAGGGATTAACCTATAATTTAGCCTTGACAAGGTTATGTAATATATTTACTAACGTCTTTTTATTATTTATTTATTAAGAAAGAAACATAATGGTTTATATGTGATTGGCTTGAAACTAATTAAAGGAGGTTCGATTCCTTCCTTTCTTGGTCTTTTATAATATATGTGGGGCTTCTTCATACGTGTGGCTTGATGGTGGGCAGCCGTTTAGTCATTCTACATTAATGAGTGGGGGTTCGATGGCTGTAATTTTTCGTTTTGATGATAGGGCCTCTCAGATAATGACTAATATTATAATGACTGCTGCTAGGGAGATTATGGATCCGATTGATGATACTGAATTTCACGTGGTATAAGCATCTGGGTAGTCTGAATAACGTCGTGGTATGCCTGCTAAGCCTAGGAAGTGCTGTGGGAAGAATGTCATATTAACGCCCAGGAATATAATTACGAATTGTAGTTTTGCCCATGTTTGGTTTAAAGAGTATCCTGTAAATAGTGGAAATCAGTGTGTAAACCCAGCCATAATAGCAAACACGGCCCCTATTGATAGTACGTAGTGGAAGTGTGCTACTACATAATATGTATCATGTAGTACAATGTCTAATGATGAGTTGGCTAGTACAATACCTGTAAGTCCCCCAATGGTAAATAGAAAAATAAAACCTAGAGCTCATAATATGGGCGCATCTCATTTAATTATTCCCCCGTGGAGGGTTGCTAATCAGCTAAATACTTTTACTCCTGTTGGGATGGCGATAATTATTGTTGCGGATGTAAAATAGGCTCGGGTGTCTACGTCTATTCCCACTGTAAATATGTGGTGTGCTCATACGATGAAGCCTAGAAATCCAATGGATATCATTGCTCAGACTATTCCTATGTAGCCGAATGGTTCTTTTTTACCGGTGTAGTAGGCTACTACATGTGAAATTATTCCGAAACCAGGTAGGATTAGGATATATACTTCCGGGTGACCAAAAAATCAGAATAGGTGTTGATATAGAATTGGGTCTCCACCACCTGAGGGATCAAAGAAGGTTGTGTTTAAGTTTCGGTCGGTTAAAAGTATTGTGATACCTGCAGCGAGTACTGGTAGAGATAAAAGTAGTAGGACTGCTGTAATTAGGACTGATCATACGAATAAAGGGGTTTGGTATTGTGATATTGATGGGGTCTTTATGTTGATTGCGGTGGTGATAAAATTGATTGCCCCAAGGATAGATGATGCTCCGGCTAGGTGCAATGAGAAGATGGCTAGGTCTACTGAGGCTCCGGCGTGGGCCATATTTCCAGCTAGTGGAGGATACACAGTCCATCCTGTACCGGCTCCAGCTTCAATTCCTGATGATGCTAGTAAGAGGAGCAGTGATGGGGGTAGCAGTCAGAAGCTTATATTATTTATTCGTGGGAAGGCTATGTCTGGTGCCCCAATTATTATTGGGACTAATCAGTTTCCGAAGCCTCCAATTATGATGGGTATTACTATAAAGAAGATTATGATGAAAGCATGGGCGGTAACAATAACGTTGTACACCTGATCATCTCCTATTAGAGGGCCTGGTTGACTTAGTTCTGTTCGGATTAATATACTAAGGGCTGTTCCGATTATTCCTGCTCAGGCCCCAAAGATTAGGTATAGGGTGCCAATGTCTTTATGGTTAGTAGAGAATAACCAGCGGTTTAATATCATGGGTAAGATAGCTGAGTGTTTAGCGTTAGGCTGTAGACCTTTTTACGGGGGTTTAATTCCCCTTCTTATCAAAGTCCTGTGGTGAAATTCATGTTAGATTGCAAATCTGAAGATATACTTTAGTAATGGTATCGGGGCTTAAATTGCATTAATATGTGGTAGATAAAGGTCTGTTGGCTTAGGCTTTTAGCTGTTAACTAAAATGTTGTGGGATCGAAGCCCACTTATCTATAAAGGTTTTAGCTTAATTAAAGTGGTTGAGTTGCATTCAGTTGATATAGGATAGAGTCTTATAAACCTTAAGCAGAAACTAAGAGGTTATGACTCTTATTTGGGGCTTTGAAGGCTCCTGGTTTAGTTATTATCCTAAGTTTCTTTTTAGATGATGGAGAATAGTATTGGTGTGATGGGTAGAATGGATGTTGACAGGATTGTAATTACAGCTAAATGGGGTTTTACGTTGGGTATTTTGTGTCGTCATTGTTGAATATAATTGTGTGAGTTTGGCGATATAGTGATTGTTGTATAGTATGAGATTCGTAAGTAAAAGAACAGGCTTAGAAGAGAGATTAAGGCTATTAGGGTGGCTAGGGTTATTATATGTTGTTTAATTAATTCTTGTAAGATTAATCATTTTGGTGAAAATCCAGTTAGGGGTGGTAGTCCTGCTAGTGATATAAGGGTAAGTATTATTAATGTGTTTAATGATGGGGTTTTTGTTCATGATGTTATAATTGTAGATATTTTGTTTGTTTTTAACTGTTCGATTATTAGGAATATGGTTGTAGTTATAATGAGGTACAGGTAGAATGTTAGGAGTATAAGTTTTGGTGATATGGTGAGAATAGCAGATATTCAACCTAGGTGGGCAATTGATGAGAATGCTATGATTTTTCGTAGTTGAGTTTGGTTTAATCCCCCTCATCCCCCAACCATAGTAGATAGTAAACCCATAAATAATAATATTGGTGAGTTTAGGTGTTGGTGTGTTATCATTAGGAGGCTTAGTGGGGCTAGTTTTTGCCAAGTGACTAGAAGTAGCGCTGTTATTGTGGTGGCCCCTTGGAGCACCTCTGGTAATCAAAGGTGGAATGGGGCTAGTCCTAATTTTATAGCTAGGGCTACTGTAAGAAGTATACATGAGGTATTATTATGTATTAGTATTGTGTTTCATTGGCCTAGATCTCAAGCGTTTAGTATGCTTGAGAATAATACTAGAGTCGAAGCTGCTGCTTGTGTTAAGAAGTACTTAATGGAGGCTTCAGTTGCTCGAGGATGGTGTTGTTGGGCGATTAGTGGGATAATAGATAGGGTGCTGATTTCCAGACCACATCATGCTAGAATTCAGTGGTTGCTTGATACTGTTAGTAGTGGGCCTAGGATTAGGTTTATTGTAATAAGCCCCTTTGCTAGGGGGTTCATTAGTATAGGAAGGGTTTAAACCAACATTGTCGGGGTATGGGCCCAATAGCTTTGTTAGCTGACTTTACTAGAATATAGTATATTGGAAGTATGAAGAGTTTTGATCTCTTAGGGGCAGGTTCAAGTCCTGTTTTTCTAAGGAGACGAGAGGATTTTAGCCTCTATTTTCCACCCCATCAAGGTGGTCCTTGTGTTTTCAGGCACGTGTCCTATAATATTGGAGGTAGACTGGAGGTTGAGATTGGTATTGATATGTGTCAGGCACATAGGGCGAGGGTGATTGGCAGAAAATTTTTTCATAGGAGATGTATTAGCTGGTCATATCGGAATCGTGGGTATGAGGCTCGGACCCATAGAAATCCTAAGGATAATATAATTGTTTTTATTATTAATGATAGGGAGAAAAGTTCTGGTGTATTTGGTGTGCTTGGATTAAAGAATAGGATAGCTGTTAGAGTATTTATTATTAAGATATTGGTGTATTCTGCTAGGAAGAATAGGGCAAAAGGTCCTGCAGAATACTCTACGTTGTACCCTGATACTAACTCCGATTCCCCCTCGGTGAGATCAAATGGCGCTCGGTTGGTTTCTGCTAGGGTAGAGATATATCATATTATTATTAATGGTCAGGATGATAGAATAAGGTATGTTGGTTCTTGAGTGGTGGCAAATGTTTGTATGTTAAAACCCCCGGTGAATAGGATTAGTGATAGTAGGATAATTCCTAGAGTTACTTCGTAAGAGATGGTTTGGGCTACTGCTCGTAGTGCCCCTATTAAAGCGTATTTAGAATTTGATGCCCATCCAGACCATAGAATGGAGTAGACTATAAAGCTTGATATTGAGATTAGGAATAGTAATCCTAGATTAAGGTCAGCTAGTGATAGTGGTAGAGGAAGTGGTAGTCAAATTAGTAGGGCTAGTATTAGAGCTAATATAGGGGCTATGGTAAATAGTTTGGAGGATGAGTTAATTGGGAAAATTGGTTCTTTAATAAAGAGCTTTACTCCATCAGCTAATGGTTGTAAGATTCCGTATGGTCCTACTAGGTTTGGCCCTTTTCGTAATTGTATGTAGCCAAGTACTTTCCGCTCGGTGAGTGTGAAGAAGGCTACTGAAATTAGAATAGGGACTATGTAGATTAGTGGTGGTAGTAGGCTTTGCAGTGAAACCATGTTATTATGGAGAGGAGTTGAACCTCTGGTCAAAGGGCTTAGACCTTTTGCATTAATTACCAGCTTTGCTACCGTAATGCCTTTATTTAAGGTTAAAATGGTGATTGTCTTTGTACTTAGTTGAGTTGTGTTCACTAATGTAAAGTGCAGCATGTATTTTATATAGGCTACATATTTTCGATCCTTTCGTACTGGAAAATTTACAATCATAGATAGAAACCGACCTGGATTACTCCGGTCTGAACTCAGATCACGTAGGACTATTAATCGTTGAACAAACGAACCCTTAATAGCGGCTGCACCATTAGGATGTCCTGATCCAACATCGAGGTCGTAAACCCCCATCGTTGATATGGACTCTAAGAGGGGATTGCGCTGTTATCCCTGGGGTAGCTTGGTTCGCTGATCAAATGTATTGGATCGTTTTGCCTTGGGCACTTTGGGTTGTTAATCTTAGTATATATTTTTGGAGGTTTTATTGTTCTCCGAGGTCACCCCAACCGAAAGTAAGGTCAAGTAATTGTATGTGGTGTTTCAGTAGAGTTGGTGTTGTAATATAGTAGTTGACTTATACTTAAAGTTCCACAGGGTCTTCTCGTCTTATGGGATTATTCTCGCTTTTGCACGAGGATATCAATTTCACTGATAATTTGTAAGAGACAGGTAGAGCCTCGTTTAGCCATTCATTCTAGTCTTTATTTAAAAGACGAGTGATTATGCTACCTTCGCACGGTCAGGATACCGCGGCCGTTAAACAGCGTCACTGGGCAGGCATCACCCCTAATACTTGTATTGCTAGGGGCTATGTTTTTGGTAAACAGTCGGGTTCTTGTTTGCCTAGTTCCTTTTACAAATTTTAATCTTTCTTGTGTGCACTCCTGTGTTGGGTTAACAATGTGGTTCATAGGTTTAAAGTTTAGTTTAGTTGTTTTATTTATTCAGTTGTTAATAATCAGTAGGTTGTCTGAACAGATTTAAGCTAGAGCTTTAGAGATTTTTTTATTCTTGTTACTCATTTTAGCATTAATTCTTCTATTGTGGTAGAATAGCTCAGTTTGGTGTGGGGTTACAAATTTTTGTATATATTTATTTCGGCTTAGCTTTAACGCTTTATTTAATGGTGGCTGCTTTAAGGCCTACTAGTTTGTGTTTAAATTTTTTACTTCCACTATTTGGTTGTTTCCTTGTTCAGTAGGGCTGTACCCCTACTGATTATCTCTTAAATTTCTCGTATTATGGACTTTTTATTGTTTGTTGGATAATTTAAGGTAGAACTTCTATTCTTTTTCTGAGCAACCAGCTATCACCAAGTTCGTTAGGCTTTTCACCTCTACTTATTGGTCTTTCCACTCTTTTGCCACAGAGACGGTTAATAACCTTAATTTTGGTCGCCCATAAGTAGCTCACTTGGTTTCGGGGTTTCATACTTTAGTTCTCTTTGCTTGAATGTGCTGGCTAAATCATTATGCAAAAGGTACAAGGTTAAATCTTTGCTTTATTTATTGCTTGGTGGTTATTTCATGTTTTTCAGCTTTCCCTTGCGGTACTGTTTTTATAGCTCCAATAGTCTTTTCTATCTCCTATACTAAGACGAATAAAGAATGTTTTAAAGTTTTAGTTGTATATTGTAGTTATTTTTTAGGGTAATTGGTAATTGTTAATTGTTTGGGCTAGGTTTTTGCTCAAGACAGCCTGGTTGGTTTATTAGGCATTTTTCAAGTGTAAGTTGAATGCTTTTAAAATTAAGCTATATCTTGATATACCAAGTACACCTTCCGGTATACTTACCATGTTACGACTTGCCTCATCTTTATTATTTGGTGTTTGATTTATTTAAATGTAGTTGTTTTTTGAGGAGGGTGACGGGCGGTGTGTGCGCGCTTCAGGTCCTTGTTAATATGAGCTCTCTATTCCCATATTACTGCTAAATCCTGCTTTTAGAGCAATGTTTTCAAGGCTCTTTCCGTGAAGTAATTCTAACATAGAAAATGTAGCCCATTTCTTCCATCTCAGTTGGCTACACCTTGACCTGACTTATTAGTTGTGTAAACTGTTATGCTTGTTTTTATTCCTTCATAGGGTAAGCTGAAGACGGAGGTATATAGGCTGGGGGCTAGAGATGGTGAGGTGAATCGTGGATTATCGATTATAGAACAGGCTCCTCTAGGTGGGTTTGAAGCACCGCCAAGTCCTTTGAGTTTTAAACATTTGGTTTGTAGTTCTCTGGCGGATTCTTTATGTAGGTTGTGGAATCTAGGTTTAGGGCTGAGCATAGTGGGGTATCTAATCCCAGTTTGTATCTTAGCTATCGTGGGTTCAAATTAATCGATTATATTAAGGTTATTTTCATATTGGTATTAGATATATTTAAACTTATGACAGAAGAATATAAGGTCTACCTTAAATTTTTTTGTTGATGTTTTAACCACGTTATACGCCGTTTTGCTGTTATTTTGGGCTTCTTGTATAACCGCGGTGGCTGGCACAATGATTAACCGGCCCTGACTTGCTGTGAATAAGTCAAGCTTTCGCTTATTTCTTAATGTTTGTCACTGCTGATTTTCCGTGTGGATGTGGCATTGCTAGGTGTTTTGGGCTACTATGGTGGGCCTGATACCTGCTCCTTATTTTCTTTGATAGAGTATTAGGGCGTTTTCACGGGGGTGTTGATGCTTGCATGTGTAAATTCAGCAAAAAGTAACAGTAAGACCAGGACCAAATCTTTGTGTTTCTGGAATAGTTGAATATACATCTTGGCATCTTCAGTGCCATGCTTTATGGTAAGCTACAGTAAC